TGTGATGCGATTGATGGAGGATTGGCGCTTATATACTTACCTCCCCCTGGAGTGCTAATTTGAGTATTGAAAATGCGACAAATTTAAAATATTATCTAGGGAAAAGCGTGTTAAAAAAGGTGATAACTATATAAGGAGGGGGGGGGGGATATAGGATTATAAGGTTGAGTCTTGAATTAATGACTATGTCCTGTGACCATTGACTGTAATGCCCTCCGCCTACCATTATGGGGATGCTCAAGATGCAGTTAAGTCCAGCTACAATTCATGCTCCGGGTCGGGGCCTCAGACGGCCATAGCTGAGTCCAAGCATCCCCCGAAAATTAAAAAATACCAAATGTATGACACCACAGTTATGTGTGAGCATGGGCTGATTAGTCATTAGTCCATCGAGATGTCTTATTTAAGAGGAAAGAGTGGGCGGTTTTAGGTGAGATGGCCCTGAAGAAAGAACCAGATGTCTGATAAAGTTCATTAAATAGCTACCCCCACGGTATATGGGCCCGGAGCGAGAACGAGGATCCCTGCCAAGCGGGTTGTTGGTTTCACGCGGCATGGTGATTAAGCTCGTGATCTAGGGGACGGGATACGCATGTTCGCGAGAATTGATTTGACTTAAATGTGCTATGTACTACTAAGCAAGAGCATGTACCATGTACTATATATAATGTAATGTACATGCTTATAAGCATGGGGTATATAATGTAATGTACTATTATACATAGTATGTCCTAGTACATTAATTTTATGTACTATAAGCGCATAAGGCTAAATTATATATTTCACCATGTGGTTCGTGTAGTTAATGGTATGTAATGTGTAAATTAGCTGTTGAGTGAGAAAGCTGTGTTAAATTACTAAAGGTTTTTGGAAATTTAATACTGATAAGGTTCTTGATTTTTATGGAGCTATATTAATATGCATCAGGGAATAGTTTAAATAGAACTTCAGCTTTGGGTGTTGACGGTGGGGCTGTGGCTTCTTCCTTGAGTCTTAGGGAGATTAGTTGCTCTCCTTTTCCGGTTTACAAGGCCAGTGTATTGAGTATACTACAAAGACTTGTCTTCATTTTAGGAGGTTGTTTTCAACTGAACTGGTAATTGGCATAAGCACAAGAATAATGAGGAAATATAGAATGGATGCTAGTTGTCCAATAATAATGAAGGGGTGTTCAACTGGCTGTCCTCCAATTCATGTAAGTGTTAGCAGGTCTGCTACTAGGATTCAGAATAAGCATTGACTGAGTGGTCGAAAAATTATGCTACGTTGTTTAGATGTATGGAGGAGAGGTATGAGAATTAGGATTAGGATGGATGAGATTAGGGCTAGGACTCCTCCTAGTTTATTAGGAATTGATCGTAGAATTGCGTATGCAAATAGGAAATATCATTCGGGCTTAATATGAGGGGGTGTATTGAGTGGGTTTGCTGGGGTATAGTTGTCAGGGTCTCCGAGCAGGTCTGGTACGAATAATACTAGTGATATTAGGAAGAGAATTAGGAGTAGGACGCCTAGAATATCTTTAATGGTATAGTAGGGGTGGAAAGGAATTTTGTCTGCATCTGATGGAATTCCTGTTGGGTTATTGGATCCTGTTTCGTGGAGGAAAAGTAGGTGGACCATAGCAAGCGCTGCAATAATAAATGGGAGAATAAAGTGGAAGGCGAAGAATCGGGTTAGGGTTGCTTTATCTACTGAAAAGCCTCCTCAGATTCATTCGACTAAGTTTGTGCCAATATATGGGATTGCTGAAAGGAGGTTAGTAATAACTGTTGCTCCTCAAAATGATATTTGTCCTCATGGTAGAACGTATCCTACGAATGCTGTGGCTATAACTGTAAATAGGAGGATTACTCCAATGTTTCATGTTTCTAGAAAGGTATATGATCCATAGTATAGACCTCGTCCTACGTGGATGAATAGGCAAATGAAAAATATTGATGCTCCGTTTGCGTGTATGTATCGGATGATTCAGCCATAGTTGACGTCTCGGCAGATATGGGTGACCGAGGAGAATGCTGTTATTGTGTCGGATGTGTAGTGTATTGCTAGAAATAGGCCTGTGAGGATTTGTAGGATTAAGCAAATTCCTAGTAGGGAGCCAAAGTTTCATCAGGATGAAATGTTTGATGGGGCTGGGAGGTCAATGAATGCATTGTTTACAATTTTTATTAGTGGGTGGGTTTTTCGAATATTTGTCATTGGTGTTCTTGTAGTTGAATGACAACGATGGTTTTTCATATCATTAGTCGTGGTTAGATTCCATGCGAGAATAATGATAACATACATTGTATTTATTTTAAGTATCATTTTTGTGCTTGGTTTTGTGGGATTTTCTTCAAAACCTTCGCCTATTTATGGGGGGTTGGGTTTAATTGTGAGTGGTGGGGTTGGTTGTGGTATTGTATTAAATTTTGGTGGGTCTTTTTTAGGTTTAATGGTGTTTTTAATTTATTTGGGGGGAATAATAGTGGTTTTTGGTTATACAACGGCGATAGCTACGGAGCAATACCCTGAGATTTGATTGTCTAATAAGGCTGTTTTAGGGGCTTTTATTACTGGTTTATTAATGGAGATTGCGATGGTTTGTTACGTATTGAAAGATGAGGAGGTGGAAATTGTGTTTCAGTTTAATGGGCTTGGGGATTGAGTTATTTATGATACGGGGGATTCTGGATTTTTTAGTGAGGAAGCTATAGGGATTGCAGCCTTATACAGTTATGGTACTTGATTAGTTATTGTGACTGGTTGGTCTTTGTTAATTGGTGTAGTAGTCATTATGGAAATTACTCGTGGAAATTAAATAGGATTATGCTGATGATAATTGTAACTAGGAAAGATAAGAAATAGAGTTTGATCAAGCCTTTTTGGCTTGTGACTATAATTGATAGTTTTGTTTGGGCAAGTGAAGTTGTTTTTGGTAAAATGTTTTCGAGTCAAATTAGGTCTAGGAGAGAGGATGCTGATTTTTGACTTATTGTTAGATTTATGTAAGGGGTTAGGCGGTGCATAATTGTGGGGAAATATCCTAGTATGTTGGAGAATTTAAAAGTATTTGTTGGGTAATTAAGTTTTAGGTTCTGGGTTATGTTGCTAATTTCTAGTGCTAGAATGAAACCTAGGATTGTTACTGTTAGGGCCATTATTTTTAGGTAATGGGGCATTGTTATTTGGGGAATTGTTGTTGGGGGAATATTGTTAGAAATGATAAATCCTGCGAAAAGGCTTCCAATTAGTAGACGTTTAATGGAGTTTATTAGGAAGGGGTTATTTTCGTTGATGTTAATTAGGGTTGGGAATCGGGGTTGTCCTAGGAGTGCAAAGAAAATGATGCGAGTACTGTAAATGGCTGTGAAAGAGGTGGCGATTAGCGTTATTAAGAGGGCTCAGGCGTTGGTGTACGACGTGTTAGCAGCTTCAATAATTAGGTCTTTGGAATAAAATCCAGTGAGGAAAGGCATTCCTGTTAGTGCAAGGCTGCCAATAATTAGGGCTGTTGTGGTGAATGGTATGGTTTTGAATAGGCCTCCTATTTTTCGGATGTCTTGTTCATCATTTAAGCTGTGAATAATAGAGCCAGAGCATATGAATAGTATAGCTTTGAAGAAGGCATGGGTGCAGATGTGAAGGAATGCCAAGTAGGGTTGATTAATACCAATTGTTACTATTATTAGGCCGAGTTGGCTGGATGTGGAAAAAGCGATAATTTTTTTGATATCATTTTGGGTAAGAGCACATATTGCTGTAAATAGGGTGGTAATAGCCCCTAGGCATAATAGGATAGATTGTGCAAATTTGTTATTCTCCGTCAGTGGATAAAAACGGATTAGTAGAAAAATTCCTGCTACTACTATTGTGCTTGAGTGGAGTAGTGCTGAAACAGGAGTTGGGCCTTCTATTGCGGAGGGTAGTCATGGGTGTAAGCCGAATTGGGCGGATTTCCCGGTTGCGGCTAGTGCGAGGCCTATTAGGGGTATGTTAGAGTCATTTGGGTTTAGTATAAAAATTTGTTGGAAGTCTCAAGCGTTAAGGTTTGTGAGGAATCAGGCTATTGCTAGAATAAAGCCAATGTCGCCGATGCGATTATATAAGATTGCTTGTAAGGCTGCTGTGTTTGCATCTGTTCGTCCACGTCACCATCCAATGAGTAAAAATGATATGATTCCTACGCCTTCTCATCCAATAAATAGTTGAAATAGATTGTTTGCTGTGACGAGAATAAGTATAGTGATGAGAAATAGGAGGAGATATTTAAAGAATTGATTAATGTTAGGGTCCGAGTGTATATATCATATTGAAAATTCCATGATGGATCATGTGACAAATAATGCTACTGGGACAAATATTATTGAAAAATAATCTATTTTAAAGCTAAGTGATAATTTAATGGTTTGAATAGTAAGTCAGTGTCAGTTTGAGATAATTATTTCTTGGCCTGTGTGGATAAACATTATTGTGGGGATTATGCTGGTGAGAAAGGCACATGAGATGGTTGTTTTTACATAGAATGGGTAATTAGAGGTTTTGTAGTTTTCGGAACTTGTAATTAGAATGGGAATAATTAATAATAATAGGGTAGTTAGTGTAAAGGAAGAAAATAGGTTTATTACTTTTATTTGGAGTTGCACCAATTTTTTGATTCCTAAGACCAACGGATATCTACCATCCTCTAAAAGTTCGAAAAAGCCGTGTTATTACGCACGGGTTATAGGGATTAGCAGTTCCTATGAACTTTTTCGGTAAATAAGAAGGTATAAATTTCTATTATTAGATTCACAATCTAATGTTTTTTTTAAACTATATTTACAGTACAAAGTTCCTAGAATGATTTTTGGATTCAATGATAGCAGAAGCAAGGGTAGAATGTGTAATGACATGAGGGCATTCTCTCGTGTGAAGGAGGGTGAGATGCTATTAATATGGTGGGTGTATTTACCTCGTTGTGTTGTGATTAATATATAGAGAGAATATAGGGCGGTGATTACTATGTTTAGTCCTATTAGAATAATTGTAATGTTGGATCATGAAAAAGAAGATATCACTACGAATAATTCTCCGACTAGGTTGATTGTTGGGGGGAGAGCTAAATTAGTTAAGCTCGCTAAGAGTCATCAGGTGGCTATTAGTGGAAGGAAGGTTTGTAGGCCTCGGGCTAAAATTATTGTTCGGCTATGAATTCGTTCGTAGTTAGAATTTGCTAGGCAAAAAAGTATAGAGGAGGTAAGGCCGTGGGCAATTATTAGGGCTGTGGCTCCCATGTAGCTTCAGGGTGTTTGAATGAGGATAGCTACAATAACGAGTGCTATGTGGCTGACAGAGGAATATGCAATTAGTGACTTGAGGTCTGTTTGACGGAGACAGATTGAGCTGGTTATAATTATGCCTCATAGAGATAATATAATGAATGGATATGCTATAAATTCGGTAAGTGGATTTAGGAATGTTGTAATTCGTAGCATGCCATATCCTCCTAGTTTTAGTAGAATTGCTGCAAGAACTATGGAGCCTGCAATGGGGGCTTCTACATGGGCTTTGGGTAGTCAAAGGTGGAGACCATATAATGGTATTTTTACTATAAAGGCTATTATACATGCTAATCATATGAAGACGTTTGATCAGGAGTTGGGTAGGGGTTGTATTCAGTATTGGAGCACTAAGAAGTTTAGGGATCCAGTAATATTTTGGAGGTAGACTAGTGCAACTAGTAGTGGGAGAGAGCCTACTAGTGTATAAAACAGGAAGTAGAGACCGGCGTTTAGGCGTTCTGTTTGATTCCCTCACCGGGTAATAATAATAAGTGTGGGGACTAGTGTCGCTTCAAATAAAATATAGAAGAGAATAAGTTCTATAGCAGTAAAAGTTATAATTAGGAATAGTTGTAATAGAATTAGTATAGTAATATATAGCTTTTTTCGGGTAAGGCTTTCTTTTGATAGGTGGTGTTGACTGGCTATTAATATTAAGGGGAGAAGTCATATGGTTAAAATTAAGAGTGGTGTTGATAGGGAGTCAGAAAAGAATGTTAGTGAGAAGTTGAGACTATTATCACTGAATTGATTTATGAGGAGAAGGCCTGTGAGGCTAATTAATAAGCTGTGGGTTGTGGAGTTAATTCAGATTATACTGCCCTTTGATAGTCAGGTCAGGGGTATAAGTATAATTGTAGGAATGATATATTTTAGCATTGAAGTAAATTGAGGTTTTGGACGTAGTCAGTACCATATGTATTTGATACTATTACTAGTAGGGATAGTCCTAGTGCTGCCTCGCAGGCTGCGAAAACCAGTAGGATAATAGGTATTATGCTCGCTAGGGTGAAATGTGAGTTTAGGATTGTTAAGGTAGCTAATACAAATAGGGATAGCATCATACCCTCTAAGCATAGGAGGGAGGACATGAGGTGAGATCGATATATTAATAGTCCTGCGAGGGATACTATAAATGCTGTTATGATGTTTATATATACTAGGGACATTTGGTAATTGTGAATTAAATCACAATCTAATGAGTCGAAATCATTTATTTTATTTTAAACTAAGTACCATATTCAGTTCATTCTAGTCCTTTTTGGGTTCATTCGTAAGCTAAACTTGCGGCTAATAATAAAATTAGAAAAAGAGCTATAGTAAGTATTGTGTTTAGGTTATTTGTTTGTGAGGCTCATGGTAGTGGTAGAAGGAGTGCAATTTCTAGGTCGAAAAGAAGAAATGTAATGGCCACTAGGAAGAATTTTATGGAGAAAGGTAGACGAGCTGATCCCATGGGATCAAATCCACATTCGTATGGGCTTGTTTTTTCTGAATATACGTTCAGTTGAGGAAGTCAGAATGCAATGATAACAAGTAGTGAGGCTAATGTAAAATTAGTTAGAAGGGCTAGTATTAGGTTTATTATTCTTTTTCGGGTTATACCGAAACTAACTGATTGGAAGTCAGTTGTACTGGTTGATACTAAAAGAATATGAGCCTCATCAATAGATAGATACGTAAAGGAACAGTCATACTACGTCTACGAAGTGTCAGTATCAGGCAGCGGCTTCGAAGCCGAAATGATGGCTGGAAGTAAAGTGAAATTTTAATTGGCGGAAAAAGCAGACAATTAGGAAGGTAGATCCAATGATGACGTGGAGGCCGTGAAAGCCTGTGGCTACAAAGAAAGTTGAGCCGTAGATTCCATCTGAGATGGTGAAAGGTGCTTCATAATATTCTGAGGCTTGAAGTAGTGTAAAATAGACGCCAAGTGCAATAGTAATGAATAGAGCTTGCAGTATGTGGTTGCGGTTTCCTTCTATAAGGCTATGATGTGCTCAGGTGATAGAGACTCCTGAAGCCAGTAAAACGGAGGTATTAAGTAATGGGACTTCTAGGGGGTTAAGTGGGTGAATGCCTGTTGGGGGCCAGCATCCGCCTAGCTCAGGTGTTGGGGCAAGGCTTGAGTGGTAAAATGCCCAGAAGAATCCGGTGAAAAATAAGACCTCAGAAATAATAAAAAGGATTATCCCATAGCGGAGGCCTTTTTGGACGGTTGGAGTGTGGTGTCCTTGAAAAGTACTTTCTCGGATAATGTCTCGTCATCATTGGTATATTGTAAGTATGTTTGTTGTTAGGCCAAGTGTTAGTAGAATAATTGAGTTAAAGTGGAATCATATAATTAAGCCAGAGGTTATTAGTAGGGCTGATAGAGCTCCTGTTAGGGGTCAGGGACTTGGATTAACTATGTGGTAAGCATGGGTTTGGTGTGTCATTATGTGTTGTCATGCAGGTAGAGGCTGACTAGAAGAGTAAATACGTAGGCTTGGATTATGGCCACTGCGAACTCAAGAATTGTAAGTAGTACTAGAATAATAAATGTAATGAGGGCTGTTGTAGTACTGATGCTTATTAGTGCAAGTGTGGCTCCCCCAATCAGGTGAATTAGCAAGTGTCCTGCAGTAATGTTGGCTGTTAGTCGTACAGCCAGGGCAATTGGTTGAATAAAAAGGCTAATAGTCTCGATAATAATTAATATAGGAATTAACGGGGTTGGTGTTCCTTGTGGAAGAAAATGGGCGAGTGATGCCTTAGTCTTGTTGCGGAAGCCAGTGATTACAGCTCCTGCTCATAGGGGGATGGCCATACCTAAATTTATTGATAGTTGTGTAGTTGGTGTAAATGAATGAGGTAACAGGCCTAGGAGATTTGTGGATCCAATAAATAAAATTAGGGATATAAGTATTAATGCTCATATTTGTCCTTTAGCATTATGAATACCTATTATTTGTTTCGATACAAGTTGAAGTGCTCATTGTTGGAGGGAAATAAGGCGGTTATTTACTAGACGGTTTGATGTTGGAAATAATATGCTAGGAAATATAACAATTAGGGTGGCGAGTGGAAGGCCTAGAATTATTGGGGTAATAAAAGAGGCAAATAAATTTTCGTTCATTTCGTTTCTCAAGGGGTATTTTGTTTTTGTGTCTTGGTTAGTGGAATTTCTGGATTAAAATAGAAATTGTGTTTTGAAATTTTTAATTGGAAAATAATGAAGAGAACTAGGAATATTGATATAATCATAGTAAGTCATGTGGATGTATCTAGTTGTGGCATTTCATTAAGGAGGGTATTGTGCCCCCAGTCTCTAGCTTAAAAGGCTAGTGCTATCTTAGCTTCTTAACGATTTTATAGTATTGATGCAGATCATTTTTCAAAATATTTTAGTGGAACTAGTTCAAGGACAATGGGCATGAAGCTGTGATTCGACCCGCAGATCTCAGAGCATTGTCCGTAGTATAGACCTGGTCGAGTCGATATAAGAGTTGTTTGGTTTAAGCGACCTGGGATTGCGTCCGTCTTTAGTCCTAGAGAAGGTACGGCTCAGGAGTGTAATACGTCTTCAGAAGAAACTAATATTCGGATTGTTATTTCTATTGGCAGAACAACTCGGTTATCCACTTCTAGTAGTCGTAATTCCCCAGGTTTTAATTCTGATGTTGGAATCATATAGGAGTCAAAGCTTAGGTCTTCATAGTCCGTATATTCATAGCTTCAGTATCATTGATGTCCTATGGTTTTTACTGTAAGAGATGGGTTATTAATCTCGTCTATCATGTACAAGATTCGCAAAGAAGGGAGGGCAATTAGAATTAGAATAATAGCTGGTAGAATAGTTCAGATTGTCTCCACTTCTTGGGCATCTATTGTACTAGTGTGAGTTAATTTTGTCGTTAACATTAATGAAATAACGTATAGCACTAGTGAGCTAATTAGAAAAACAATTATTAATGTGTGATCATGAAAATGTAATAATTCTTCTATAATAGGTGACGTTGCATCTTGGAAGCCTAATTGCATAGGGTAAGCCATATGAGATATATAGGGTTTTCACCTATAACTTAACTTTGACAAAGTTATATAATATTTTACTAACACCTCATTAATTGAGAAAGACATAGTGGTTATGATGTTGGCTTGAAACCGGCTATGGGGGGTTCGATTCCTTCCTTTCTTATTTTAAATTGACGTATGTAGGTTCTTCAAATGTGTGGTATGGTGGAGGACATCCGTTTAGTCACTCTAGGTTTGTTGTTGTCAGCTCTACGGTTAGGACTTCTCGTTTAGATGCAAATGCTTCTCAGATAATAAAAATTATTAGTATAACTGCTGTTAGAGAAATAAATGAGCCTATGGATGAAATAGTATTTCATATTGTATATGCATCCGGGTAATCAGAGTAGCGTCGTGGTATACCAGACAATCCTAGGAAATGTTGTGGGAAAAAGGTTATATTTACACCCACAAATATGATTACAAAATGAATTTTAGCTCATGTATTGTTAAGGGTATATCCCGAGAATAGCGGAAATCAGTGAACAAATCCTCCTATGATAGCGAATACGGCTCCTATTGATAGCACGTAGTGGAAGTGTGCAACTACATAATATGTGTCGTGGAGGACAATGTCAAGAGAAGAATTGGCAAGAACAATGCCGGTCAGGCCTCCAACTGTAAAAAGGAAAATAAAGCCTAGGGCTCATATTATAGCAGGTGATCATTTGATATTGCCTCCATGAAGTGTAGCCAATCAGCTAAAGACCTTTACTCCAGTTGGGATAGCAATAATCATGGTAGCCGATGTGAAATAGGCTCGTGTGTCAACATCTATTCCAACTGTAAACATGTGGTGAGCTCATACGATAAATCCTAAGAATCCAATTGATATTATGGCTCAGACTATTCCTATATATCCAAATGGTTCTTTTTTTCCTGAGTAGTATGTTACGATGTGAGAAATTATACCAAAGCCAGGTAGAATAAGAATATATACTTCAGGGTGGCCAAAGAATCAGAACAGGTGTTGGTACAGAATAGGGTCTCCACCTCCTGCTGGGTCAAAGAAAGTTGTATTTAGATTTCGGTCTGTTAGTAGTATTGTAATTCCGGCTGCTAGTACAGGAAGTGAGAGAAGTAGCAACACAGCGGTAATTAGTACGGATCACACGAACAGGGGGGTTTGATATTGTGATATGGCAGGGGGTTTTATATTAATAATTGTTGTAATAAAGTTAATGGCCCCTAAAATTGAAGAGACACCTGCTAGGTGTAAGGAAAAAATAGTTAGATCTACTGAAGCTCCTGCATGGGCCAGATTACCAGCTAGAGGGGGATATACAGTTCAGCCTGTTCCTGCGCCAGCTTCAACTATAGATGATGCTAGAAGTAGTAGGAAAGAGGGTGGGAGAAGCCAGAAGCTTATGTTATTTATTCGGGGAAATGCTATGTCTGGAGCACCAATTATTAAGGGGACCAGTCAATTACCGAATCCTCCAATTATGATAGGTATTACTATAAAGAAAATTATTACGAATGCATGTGCGGTTACAATTACGTTATAAATTTGGTCATCTCCAAGTAGGGTTCCCGGTTGACCCAGTTCAGCACGAATTAACAGGCTTAGGGCTGTTCCTACTATGCCTGCTCAGGCACCAAATAGTAGGTAGAGGGTGCCGATATCTTTATGATTAGTTGAAAATAATCAGCGGTTGATGAACATAGGTAAAATGGCTGAGTGAAGCATTAGACTGTAAATCTAAAGATAGAGGTTTATAATCCTCTTTTTACCAGGTCCTGTGGTGAAATTTCATGTTGAATTGCAAATTCAAAGAAGCAGCTTCAAACTCTGCCGGGGCTTCTCCCGCCTTTTTTTCCTCGCGGCGGGAGAAGTAGATTGAAGCCAGTTGATTAGGGTATTTAGCTGTTAACTAAAGTTTCGTGGGGGCGGAGCCCACCAATCTAGTGAGGATTTAGCTTAATTAAAGTGGTTGATTTGCATTCAATTGATGTAAGATATGGTCTTGCAGTCCTTATCAGGAGTTAAGTATATTATACTTGCTTAGGGCTTTGAAGGCTCTTGGTCTAGGCTAACCTAAACTCCTATTCTAGTACTGACAGGATTGGTGTGAGTGGTAATAGCATGGTAGATAGGATAACTATTGTAGGTAGAAGGACTATTTGTTTTGTAGTAGAAAATTGTCATTTTATTTTTATATTATTCACAGAAGGAAATATTGTTAGTGCGGTAGAGTATGTGAGTCGTATGTAGAAATATAAGTTTAGGAGTGCTGTGATTGCTATGAAGGTAGGTAGAATGAGGCTATCATTTTTTGTTATTTCTTGAATAATTATTCATTTTGGCATAAATCCTGATAGTGGGGGAAGCCCTCCTATTGATAGGAGGGTCACGAGAATTAGAATAGATATTACAGGTATTTTATTTCAGGTGTGTGATAGTGATAGAGTGGTAGTAGCTGAGTTAGCTATAAATAGTGAGAATATAGTGGAGGTTATAATAATATAAATGATCAGGTTTAGTAATGTTATTGTGGGATTATATGGTAGGACTGCTGTTATTCAGCCTATGTGGGCAATTGATGAATATGCCATGATTTTTCGTAGTTGTGTTTGGTTTAGTCCTCCTCAGCCTCCAATTATAATTGATAAAATGGAAATAGTTAGGATTATATTCAAATTAATGGATGGGAAAATTTGGTAAAGTACTGATATGGGTGCTAATTTTTGTCACGTTAGTAGGATCAGGCCTGATGATAGAGGGATGCCTTGTGTTACTTCTGGGACTCAAAAGTGAAATGGGGCTATTCCTAGTTTTATGGTGAGGGCTATTGTTATGAGCATAGATGCTATTGGGTTGAATAATTTTATTACGGTTCATTGGCCTGAGAATATTAGATTAATAATGACGGCTATTATTAGTAATATTGAGGCTGTAGATTGGGTTAAAAAATATTTTGTGGATGCTTCTGTAGCTCGTGGGTTGTGTTTTTTTATTATAATAGGGATGATGGCGAGCATGTTTATTTCAAATCCGATCCAGACAAGTAATCAATGGGAGCTAATTATGACAATAATAGTGCCTAGTATTAGTGTTGATAAAATAATAATAAAGATAATTGGGTTTATTAGTACGGGAAGGATATAAACCAACATTTTCGGGGTATGGGCCCGATAGCTTAATTAGCTGACCTTACTATTAGAATTTGGTGTAATTGGGAGCACAAGGAGTTTTGGATTCTTGGGAGTAGGTTCAATTCCTATAATTCTAGAAATAAGAGGGCTTAAACCTCTATTATTTACTCTATCAAAGTAACTCTTTTGTCAGACATATTTCTTATGTTTGTGGAGGAATGCTTGATAGGAGAATGGGTAGTGATACATGTCATATACATAGGGCTAGTGTAAGGGGTAAGAAATTCTTTCATAATAAATGTATTAGTTGGTCATAGCGAAATCGAGGATAAGATGCTCGAATTCACAGGAAGGAGACTGTTAACAGTAGAGATTTAATAGTAAAGTTGATTGTGTAGAGTTCTGGTAAGATTGGGTTGTGGAATGCTCCGAGGAATAAAGTTGTTGTGAAAATATTTATCATAATAATATTTGCATATTCTGCCATGAAAAATAGGGCGAATGGTCCTGCTGCATATTCTACATTAAAGCCAGAGACTAGTTCTGATTCGCCTTCGGTGAGGTCGAAGGGGGCTCGGTTTGTTTCTGCTAGTGTTGAGATGAATCATATTATTGCTAAGGGTCATGCTGGGAAAATAAGTCATACTTGTTCTTGTGTAATAATTAAAGTGGTTAGGGTGAAGGATCCATTTATTAGAAGGACTGATAGTAGGATAATGGCTAGTGTTACTTCATATGAAATTGTTTGTGCTACTGCTCGTAGGGCTCCAATTAGTGCATATTTAGAATTGGAGGCTCAGCCTGATCAGAGAATGGAATACACGGCCAGGCTTGATATTGCTAGTATAAATAGGACTCCTAGGTTTATGTTGATGAGAGGGTATGGTATGGGTAGGGGAATTCATATAGTTAGAGCTAAACCTAGGGCTAGGATAGGGGCTAAAATAAATATTGAGATTGAAGATGTAGCGGGTCGTAGTGGTTCTTTGATAAAGAGTTTAATGGCATCTGCAATAGGTTGGAGCAGACCGTAGGGGCCTACGACATTTGGACCTTTTCGAAATTGCATATACCCTAGTACCTTTCGTTCTACTAGTGTAAGGAATGCTACGGCTAATAGGATGGGAATAATTAGTATTAGAATATTAATTATAAACATTTTGTTAAGGAGAGGATTTGAATCTCTGGTTATAAAGTTTTAAGTTTTACGCAATTACCGGGCTCTGCCACCTTAACAAAACCCTTTTCTAGGGTAGGTTTTATTTGTGGAGTTAATTAAGATAATATCATTAATTAGTTTAAGGCGCTTGTTTGAAGTTGGCCTTATTTCTCTGGTCCTTTCGTACTGGGAGAAATACATAATAGATAGAAACCGACCTGGATTACTCCGGTCTGAACTCAGATCACGTAGGACTTTAATCGTTGAACAAACGAACCTTTGATAGCGGTTGCACCATCGGGATGTCCTGATCCAACATCGAGGTCGTAAACCCTATTGTCGATATGGACTCTCGAATAGGATTGCGCTGTTATCCCTAGGGTAACTTGTTCCGTTGATCAATTTTTTGGATCAATAAGCGATTATGTGATTTGACTTGTGGGTCTAGTCTTTAAAATCGCTCGGAGGATTTCTTATTCTCCGAGGTCACCCCAACCAAAGCTGTTAGCCCATAAAGAATGTTGTTGTTTCCTTAGAAATAAATTTTGTTTCTTTGGGCTAAGTAGTTAAAGCTCCATAGGGTCTTCTCGTCTTGTTAATATATTCCCGCCTCTTCACGGGAAGGTCAATTTCACTGATTGGAAGCAAGAGACAGTAAAACCCTCGTGTGGCCATTCATACAAGTCCTTATTTAGAGAACAAGTGATTATGCTACCTTTGCACGGTCAGGATACCGCGGCCGTTTAACGGTTGTCACTGGGCAGGCAGTGCCTCTAATACTAGTAATGCTAGAGGTGATGTTTTTGGTAAACAGGCGGGGTTTAGTGTTTGCCGAGTTCCTTTTACTTCTTTTAATCTTTCCTTAAGTGCATTCCTGTGTTGGATTAACAGTATAATAAATAAGTTATTTATGGGTGGGCTATTCTTATTTTGCTGTTAATAGTCAGAATATTATCAGATACTGACTTAAACTTATGCAAGGAGAAATATTTCTTGTTACTCATATTAACATTATTGCTTCTATTTTTAATAGATTAGTCCAGTATTAGGTTAGGAGTTGACTATTTGTTATTGGGATTAATGTTATTTTGTCGTCGAGCTTTAACGCTTTCTTAATTGGTGGCTGCTTTTAAGCCTACTATGGTATATATTAAGTTTTACTCTCTAATTAAGGTTGTACTCATTTCTAAAAGGCTGTACCTTTTTAGACTAACTTTTAAAAATACATTATAATTTTTTTATATTTTCGGTATTTTTAAAGCTGAACTAACATTCATTTTCTGGACAACCAGCTATCACCAGGCTCGTTAGGCGTTTCACCTCTACTTACGAATCTTCTCACTATTTTGCTACATAGATGAGTTGGTTCTCGATAAATTGTTCGTAAGTAGCTCGTCTGGTTTCGGGGTACTTAGCTAAAATTCGTTTTGTTAAGTTTTTACTAGTTAACTCATTATGCAAAAGGTACAAGGGATAATCTTTGCTTTTTTGTACTTTGATTTCTTTCTTTCATCGTTCCCTTACGGTACTATCTCTATAGCGCCATGTTAAAATTTCTATCTCCTATACTCTTAATGGTAGGTAAATGTTTTATTTATAATAAATTGGTAGTTTAGTGTGAGTAGGCTAATGGGCTAGAATTGGTTCAAGATATTCGTGGTATAGTGAAATCTTCTAGGTGTAAACTAGGTGCTTTATTTAAGCTATATCTTGGTTCATCCAAGCACACTTTCCAGTATGCTTACCTTGTTACGACTTGTCTCCTCTCATATGATTTATATATATAAATAAGTTTGAGTATATTGTACTTACTTGAGGAGGGTGACGGGCGGTGTGTGCGTGCTTCATGGCCTAATTCAACTAAGCACTCTATTCTTAGTTTACTGCTAAATCCTCCTTTGGTTATTAATTTCATAATAACTTTCGTATTGAGTTGTTCTTAAATTAGAAAATGTAGCCCATTTCTTTCCATTCCATAGGTTACACCTTGACCTAACGTTTTTATGTACTATGATTGCGCTTACTTTCACTCCTTTTTAGGGTTTGCTGAAGATGGCGGTATATAGACTGTATTAGCGAGGAATGGTGAGGTCTATCGGGGTTTATCGATTATAGAACAGGCTCCTCTAGAAGGGTATAAAGCACCGCCAAGTCCTTTGAGTTTTAAGCTATTGCCGGTAGTACTCTGGCGAATAGTTTTGTTTGTGGAACTATCTGTGTTTAGGGCTAGGCATAGTGGGGTATCTAATCCCAGTTTGGGTCCTAGCTATCGTGTTTCAGCAGCTGTAAAGTTACTTTCGTTATTTATTTTTGTTGCAATTATGGCTTTTTACAGTTTAATTGAAATTTAGCTTTATTTGGAATGGTGCTTTAACACGCTTTACGCCGTGTGCCTATTAACTTGGGTTAATCGTATGACCGCGGTGGCTGGCACGAAATTTACCAACCCTAATTAATATGGCTTAGTCAAACTTTCGTTTATGGCTTAATTTTTATCACTGCTGTCTCCCGTGGGGGTGTGGCTGAGCAAGGTGTCGTGAGCTACGGATGTGTGCTTGATACCAGCTCCTCTTGGTTTTATAAACTTGGAGGGCATTTTCACTGGGGTGCGGATGCTTGCATGTGTAAGTCTATTAAAGGTTAATAGGAAGGCTGGGACCAAACCTATATGTTTATGGAGTTAATATACTCATCTAGGCATTTTCAGTGCCTTGCTTTACTGCTTAAGCTACATTAAC